TTTTTTAATCAATTTATTTTTTTATGGGATTCATTATGATTATGTTATTATTTTTATTTTTTTTTTATTAATGAATTTTCCAATAAAATATTTAATACTGAAGAAATTTCTTAAGTTGAAGTTAGTTCTGAGGTCTCATGTCAATCGTTAAAAATATCCTTTGTTGAAACGCTTCCTAATATAAAAATACAATACCAATACAAAGGAAAAGATAAAAGGAAAAATTTTCATTTTACTAAACTAAGAACGAAAGGGAACAAAAACAAAGCGAGTGGATCCACTAATTCCTTATCCTCAAATCAGTTCTTCCCAGAGTCTTTTTTTTTTACATTTTGATTCTACGATTAAATGAAACATTAAACAAAAGGATTTGCAAATAAAAGAGCTAATGCCACGACCAATCCATAAATTGTTAAAGCTTCCATAAAAGCCAGACTAAGCAATAAAGTACCTCGTATTTTGCCCTCTGCTTCTGGTTGTCTCGCAATACCTTCTACAGCCTGGCCCGCAGCAGTACCTTGACCAACCCCAGGTCCAATAGAAGCAAGCCCTACAGCCAATCCAGCAGCAATAACAGAAGCGGCAGAAATAAGTGGATTCATAGTAAGTTCCTCGCACAAAAAAAAAATGGTTAATGATACAACCAACTAAGAAATTAGTACTTATATTTTTATACTTCTACTTTGACTATTTACTTTACTTTTATTCAATTCACAATCACAGAAAAAAGAAAAAAAAAAAAAGGACTAATATTGAAATCCATCTAAATGGAGTGGACTAGAAAAAAAAAGATAGAGATAATTCCTATCTAACTAGTAAATAACATAGAACCTTTTTCTTCCATAATGGAAATCACCTGCAATTTTTCTTCTTTTAAATTTTATTTTGGAACAATTCTTCGAAACATACATAAGGATTAATGTTTATAGGCATTAGATATATCAATATATCATATATGTAGTAAGGCCTCTTTCTCTTCCAAATTCTGCAATAGAATATTTTAATAGAATATATCTTGCTTCATATAGACATAAATAGATGCAGCTATTTGCATTTTATTCTACAACCCTGTGAATTATATTGAACCCTGCATTGCTTGAATTGGGATAAGCTTAAAATTGGGATAAGCTTAAAAAATACTATTTCAAAATGAGAAAGTTAGTCAATGATGACCCTCTATGGATTCACCTATATAAGCAGCAGCCAAAGTTGCAAAAATAAGAGCTTGAATACCACTTGTAAATAATCCAAGAAACATGACAGGTATAGGAACTACTGAAGGCACTAAAGAAACAAGAACAACAACTACTAATTCATCAGCCAATATATTTCCAAAAAGTCGAAAACTAAGAGATAAAGGTTTTGTGAAATCTTCTAGGATATTAATTGGTAAAAGTATTGGAGTTGGTTGAATGTATTTCCTGAAATATCCCAATCCTTTTTTGCTAAGACCCGCATAGAAATATGCCACTGACGTGGGTAAAGCTAAAGCAACAGTAGTGTTTATATCATTCGTGGGCGCAGCTAACTCTCCATGAGGTAACTTTATAATTTTCCAAGGTAAAAGAGCACCTGACCAATTAGAAACAAAAATAAATAAGAACATTGTTCCAATAAATGGAACCCAAGACCCATACTCCTCTCCAATCTGAGTTTTGCTCAAATCTCGAATAAATTCAAGAACATATTCGAAGAAATTCTGACCGTTGGTCGGAATTTCTTGTGGATTCCGAATAGCTATGATGACTGAACCCAATAAGATAGCAATTACAACCCAAGAAGTAATAAGTACTTGGGCATGAATTTGTAAACCTCCTATTTGCCAATAAAAATGTTGGCCTACTTCTACGCCCGATATATCGTATAACCCTTTGAGTGTTTTAACGGAACTTAGTATAACATTCATATTGTCCTCTAACAGAAATAAAACTTAAAAAAAGGAATTCTTTTAATTCAACCATCTCTTTCTCAATTAATATACAATATACGTTCATTCATGAATTTCAGTTATGAATCGTATTTTTAGTATACCAAGAAATCATATAAAAAAATACCAATCATTTTCTATTTTTTCTTCAATATTCAAAACATAGTTCAAACTCTAAAAAATGCAAACCAAAATAGTAACAATCAAAGAAAGTTTACCAAAAACGAACTAAAAAGATTCTTCATTATAAGATAATCAAACATTTTTTATATAACTAGAACGGCCCTCACAAATTGCAGATACTAATTTGATAAGAATCAATCGAATCGAAGCTATAGCATCATCGTTGGCCGGAATAGAAATATCTGCAAGATTTGGATCACAATTTGTATCGATTAAACAAATCGTCGGAATACCCAAAATGACACATTCTCGAAGAACCATAAATTCTTCTTGCTGATCAACGATAATTACAATATCGGGCAATCTCGCCATATATTTGATCCCACCCAAATATGTTTGCAAGGTAGATAATTTTCTCTTTAACATTGCTGCATCTCCTTTAGGGAGACGGTTGAGTTTCCCCATCTTTTGTTCTGCTTTTAAGTCCCTAAATTTCTGAAGTCTTGTTTCTGTAGTAGACCAATTCGTTAACATACCCCCAAGCCATTTTTTATTAACATAATGACATCGAGCCCTTATTGCTGCTGATGCTACTAAATCCGCTGCTTTATTTTTGGTACCAACGATTAAGAATTTTTTCCCCCTACTTGCTGCATCAAAAACTAAATCGCAGGCTTCTGATAAAAAATGAGCAGTTAGAGTAAGATTTGTAATATGAATACCTTTACGCTTTGCAGAGATGTAAGGAGCCATTTGAGGATTCCATTTCTTAGTACCATGACCAAAATGAACTCCCGCTTCCATCATTTCTTCCAAATTGATGTTCCAATATCGTCTTTCCATTTTCCCACACTTTCTCTTTTTTTTTTTTTTCAAAGAGATTCAGTACCCTGTGAAATAAAGAATTGTTCCGACGGAACCTTCTACCAGGATTGACCATTGATTTACGACCCAAACCCTCAATTTCATTTCATTCTTTATTTTTTTTTCATTGATTACCAAATCCATAATCGGACCAGAGAGTTCAAATCAAAAAAACGAACTTCTTGTTAGGAATTACTAAATTACATTATGTAGATGTCTCATGGAAATTGTTTGGGGTGCAAGAACAAAAGAATTCTCTATGGTGTAAAAGAATATCTCTCATTTCTAACTCGAATAGATTCTTCCTTTTTCTTTTCATTTTCAAATGAATGTTTTTATCTTGCTTTGAACGATGTACTAATTTTTTGAACCCGGTACCAACCGGTATAATTCCCCCCAGAACAACGTTTTCTTTCAGGCCTTTCAACCAATCAATACGACCTCGTAGAGCAGCTTTTGCTAAAACTCGAGCAGTTTCTTGAAAACTCGCTTCGGATATGAAACTTTGAGTATTAAGAGATGACTTCGTTATTCCCAATAAGATTGCCCGATAACAGATTGCTTCGTCCAAAATACGCCCTGCTCGCTCTGCTCGCAACAATCCTATTAATTCCCCAGGTGAAAAAACATTAGACATTCCATCTTCTGAAACCAACACTTTTGATGTTACTTGACGTACAATAATCTCTATATGTTTATTATGAATCTGTACCCCCTGGGATCGATAAACTTTTTGGATCTTATTAACCAAAGAGATACGACTTTGGGCTATGGTTAGTTCAGCTCCAATCAAGAATCCCCAGGGGATCCCAAGAATCCTTCGGATACGTTCGTCCCAACCTTCAACTCTCCTTTCAAGGTTCATCGATATTGAATCAATTGAACGAACTTCTAAGATTTGTTCCACTTTTGGAAGACCTTGCGTTATGTCACCGGATCTCGATTTTTCATATAGAAATGTAATTAATCTATCTCCTTCATAAAAGGTTTCCCCATAATGGCCATGAACAGTTGTTCCTGGAATGACCAAATAGGGCTTAGCTGATCTTATAACTAAAGAGTCAACATGAACAATGAAAATTTGACCAGATTTTTTTATGCGTGATCCATATTTCAATAGACATACATTTTCACAAAGGAATTGTCCAAGGCTAATTATTGTCCATGTCTCTTCACAAGAATTGTAAGGGAGAAAACACCAATTCAAATGGAATGAATTCCAAATGATGTTACTGCAGGGATCGGAATTAGAAATTCTTCTATTTTCATCTAGGAAAAAGTATTGAAATGGAAGTACTTGAAGCACTTGGAAAATCTGTTGAAAATTTTCAAGTAACAAATATTTTTTTAAAAAGACTTGATTAGAAGTTCTTAAATAGGAAGATGAACAAAAATTTATTATTTTAGGCACAATAGTACCTAAGGGACCCAACAAATCCCTAATTGGAGTCATAGGATCCGATTCTTTTGTCGCATTATTATATCTCGAAGTATTGAAGGGACCAATTCGAGAACAATTAGATGATGACAAAATTAGGAAAGATTGGCATTCCTTATTTTGATTCAACAACGTACCAAGAATTCCCTGATGTTGGGGAATTGATTGAATCTTCGCCTTGGAATCAAAAGGATTTATATGGGTACGATCTAATATCTTATTGGAAATAAATCCTGAACCTGCCATATCATACCTTTTTATGGTATACAAAATAGTGGACTTTACTAACTCAATTCGGATGAAATCACGAAACAGATCATTTGACCTTATTTTAACAAAAGAAGCATGAATCTCTTTTTCTTCTATAGAACCCCTTTTTTCTTGGTCCCAATTCAATACTAAGCAAGCTCGAACTAATTGAATACTTGTGTGAGAAATTCCTCGAATTGACTTGCCATTTCCATAAAGTATATAATTGACAATTCGAAGTTGGACATTATCCTTTTCCTGCAAGAGATCCTGAGAGAAAAGTGTTGCTAAATTAATCCCATCAGCTATTTCATATGTGACTACGGGCCGAACCAAAACAAAATATTTTTTTTTTGTAGGTGTGACCCGTTGGACATAGATCCAATTTTTAAATTTTTTTGATCCTTTAGAATTTTTTTTTTCCATTCCTGATGGTATCAAAATGCCGCTGTGCTTAGATATTTTATCCATCTGTCCAGGAAAATGAATATTTCCAGAAAAAATTTTCAGTTCCATACTTTTTTTTTTTCTCTCCACTCGGACTAATCCACCTACTCGACTTCTTGTATTTATATTTAAAACAAGTCGTGTATCTACTCCAACGATACTATTGTTCCGAACCATTATGGGCGAAGATCCGGGTAAGATATGCACTTCTTCGGGAATAAAAAAAAATTGATCTACTTTCATTTCCTTTTGGTATTTCGGACTAAATTCTTTTGTTCCTCGATACTCAATCAAATCTTCTTTTTTTACCTTTGAATCTACTTCGACAATCCCATATTTAGTAATTCCCGAACTGCTTCTTCTGTATCGCGGATCATCAAAATAAGCAAGAATACTATTTCTACGTAAAATACCTTTTATAGGTATTTTAATCGAAATACCAAAACAGGGTATTAGTTTTTTTTCTCGTTCTTGATCATATTGTAAGGGAATCACGAATCTATTTCTTCGCTTTTTCGCCAAGTAATCATCGGAATTCTCTTGACGAATAGAAGTAGAAGGATCTATGAGATTCCAATGATCGTTAGATATTATTCTAGAAGGTTTTGAATAGTTAAGAATTTCCCTATCTTTTTTACCAAAAGTATCCAACAATTTATGTCTGACTTTATCATTAGTCAGTGAGATATCAAAGATATATCTTTCTTCGACAAAAAAAGAATTAGCATTCATTTGATCTTGATCCTTGTGGAGTGAAAAAGACACTATATTGGATCTGCATATACCTCCTGCTAATATCCATAAATTCTTTGTTTTTGGTAATAGATGAACATTACTATATGGATATTCGGGCACATGATAGCCATCAGTACTCCAGTGCATTTCTCCTTCCGACTCAGAATAAATATGTTTTTGAACCCTCTCTTTAAAATGAAAAGTGGACGTTCCGGCACGAATCTCGGCAATCACTTGTTCTGATTCTACATATTGATTATTTTGAACTAAAATCAAACTCTTTGTTGGAATATTCACATTATGTAGAATATCTTGACTCTCAATAGTTACATACAAATCTATAAAACATATAAAAGCAGGATGCCCATGACGAGTACGTATGGGATGAACCAAATCCTCATCAAATTTTATTTTTCCATTAGAGGGAGCTCGTACATGTTCGGCAGTACCACCTGTGAATACTCCGCCGGTATGAAAAGTTCTTAATGTTAGTTGAGTCCCCGGTTCCCCGATTGATTGACCCGCAATAATGCCTACGGCTTCTCCCAACTCGATCAGGTCACCATGAGTAGGACTTCGGCCATAACATAATTGACAGATCCAAGATGTACTCCTACAAGTAAAAGGGGTTCGAATATATATTGGGTGTGCTCGAAATGTTATGAATCGATTGACAAGCCCAATTCCAATATCTTTATTTCGAGTGGCAATGCATCGTAGACCAATATATATATCGTCTGTTAATACACGACCAATTAATGTTTGGACAAAAGTATTTTCCGTCATACCATTTTGAGTACTCACGGAAATACCTCGGAAAGTACCACAATCCGTTCTACGTATAAGAATGTGTTGAACTACTTCAACAAGCCTACGGGTGAGGTATCCAGCATCTGATGTTCGTACAGCAGTATCTACAACTCCTTTGCGGGCTCCGTAGCAAGAAATTATATATTCTGTCAAAGAAAGCCCTTCGCGTAAATTGCTTTGAATGGGTAAATCAATCATTTGTCCTTGAGGATCTGACATTAATCCTCTCATACCTACTAATTGGTGTACTTGAGATGCATTTCCTCTAGCCCCCGAAAAGGACATTAGATAGACTGGATTAGAGGGATCAGTCATCCGAAAATTAGGATTCATTTCTTGTCTCAAATATTCACTTGTAGCATACCATATCTCAATGGATTGACGTAATTTTTCTACCACGTGTACATTCCCATAATGATGGTTTTTCTCTAAAAGAAAACTTTGTTGTTCAGCGTCTTGAACTAACCATCCCTTAGATGGTATTGTTAAAAGATCATCAATTCCTAAAGAAATAGATGTAGCGGTGGCTCGCTGGAAACCCAAAGTCTTCACTTGATCCAGGATATGTGATGTATATGCCATTCCGAAATGATCTATTAATCTGCTAATAAGTTGTTTCATAGCAGTTCCATCTATCACCTTATTGTGAAAGACCAGATCGGTCCGTTCTGCCATAAGGACCCCCATATTCTGCTGAGTAAAATTCCACAATGGGCCTGGGTCAGTGATTCGAAAACTTCCTTTCCTCAATCTTGATTCACACAGAAATTCAGAAATTATGATACCAGTGAAATTGGGGGAGACCCGAATTCCCACGAGTATGGGCATCGCTAATAGAATTTGTTAGTTTTTATATAGCATATGAGTTAGTTAGATACTATGAGTAGGCCTGCCAAAACCCCTGTAT